TTCTTGACAATAATTGGGATGGAGAAAATACCAATTCAAATTGAAAATAATGTTACTGCATTGGTCGGGGTTATAAATTTTCTCATTTTCATCGATTAAATAATATTTAAATTTAATTACTTGAAAAGTCTGTTTTAAATTGTCAAGTTGCAAATAGTTATTTACCAAGATCTGATTATGAGTTATTAAATGGTAAAATGAAGAAACATTTGCAATTAGAATTAGAAGGGCTGTTCCTAAAGGCCCCAGCGAATTATTAATTGGAATTACAGGATCTTTTGTAATTTGAATTGATTCTTTTATCACCTTGTGTATCACATTGTGATTGTGATATTTTACATCGTTGAGTGGACCCATTCGAAAACAATTGGATGATGACAAAATTATCAACGATTGGAATCCCGTATTTTTATTCAACAATGTATGAATAGTTCTTTGATTTTGATTAAGGGGTTGTTGAATTCTTGCCTTGGAATAAATCGAAGAAAACGGATTGATTTTGGTGCAATCGGATCCATTATCCGAGAGCAATCTTGAGCCCGACGGATCATTCCTTTTTCCGATATATGAAATGGTGGATTTCAGCAAGTCGATTCTTAGGAAATGTCGAATCAACCCATTTGCCCTTATTTCAACAAAGGAAGCACGAGCTTCTTGACTAGAAGAACTTTTTCTGTCTTGGTCCCAATTCAATACTAAACAAGTCCGAACTAATTGAATATTTGTATCAGAAATTCCTCGAATTGGTTTACCATTTCCATAAAGGATATAATTGACAACTCGAAGTTTCACATTATCCCTTTCCTGCAACAGATCCGGGGGGAAAAGCGTTCCTAAAGTTATACCGTCCGTTATTTCATATGTGACGACAGGCCGAACCAAAACAAAATACGTTTTTTTACTAGGTGTGATCCGTTGAACATAGATCCAATTTTCCCATTTTTTGGATTCCTTAGAATTTTTTTTTCCTGTTCCTGGTGGTATCAAAACGCCGCTATGTCGGGATATCTTATCTGTCTTTCCAGGAAAATGGATATCTCCAGAAAAGATTTTAAGTTCAATTCTTTTTTTTTTTCTCTCCACTCGGACCAACCCGGCTACTCGGCTTCTTATATTTAAAGTAATTTGTGTATCTATCCCAATGATACTATTGTTCCGTACCATTATGTACGAAGATCCAGGTAATATATGCACTTCCTCGGGAATGAAAAAAAACCGATCCACTTTCATTTGGTATTTTGGCCTAAATTCCTGGCCTCCTCGATACTCAATCAAATCCTCTTTTTTGATGATTGAATGCATTTCTAGAGTCCCATATTTAGTAATGCCCGAACTCTTTCTTCTGTATCGAGGATCGTCCAAATAAGCAAGAATACTATTTCTACGGAAAATCCCATTGATGGAGATTTCAATCGAGATATCTGAAGGGGGCGTTAGTTCGTTCTCGCGCTCTTGAATCGATTGGAGTGGAATGATTAATCTATTTCTTCGCCTCTTTGAGACTAAATCAGAATTCTGATAGAGAACGGTCGGATCTACGAGATTACAACGACCAGTACAGATAATTCGAATAAGGTCTGAATAATCAGGAATCCTGTCTTCTTTTTTACCCGAAAAAGCTGAAGTAAAGAATTTTTCTCTCGGCTGATCATTTGTTCCTGAAAGGTTAGAAGTAGATCTTTTCTTGACAGAACGAGAATGCGCACTCATTTGATCTTGATCCTTGTGGATCGAAAGTGAAACTAGACTGGATCTGCGCGGCCCTCCTAATAATATCCATAAATGACTTGTTTTTGGTAATAGATGAACACTGCCGTATGTAAATTCGGGTGCATGATACACATCGGTGCTCCAGTGCATTTCTCCGTCTGAGTCAGAATAAATATGTTTTCGAACCTTCTCTTTAAAATTCAAAGTGGATGTTCCTGCGCGAATCTCAGCAATCACTTGTTCTGATTCTACATATTGATCGTTTTGAACTAAAAGAAAGCTTTGGGTTGGAATATTTACATTATGTCGAATATCTTCACTCTCAATAGTTACATACAAATTTATAGAACAGAGAAGGGCGGGATGTCCATGGCGTGTACGTGTCGGATGAACCAAATCCTCATTGAATTTTATTTTTCCATTAGAAGGGGCTCGCACGTGTTCTGCAGTACCCCCCGTGAATACTCCGCCGGTATGAAAAGTTCTTAATGTTAATTGAGTACCCGGTTCTCCAATCGATTGGCCTGCAATAATACCTACAGCTTCTCCCAATTCAACCAGGCCGCCATGAGTAGGACTGCGGCCATAACATAATCGACAGATCCAAGATGCACTCCTACAAGTAAAAGGAGTTCGAATGGCTATTGGTTGTGCTCGAAAGGTTATGAATCGATTTACAAGTTCAATCCCAATGTCTTGATTTCTCGTGGCAATACAGCGCGTGCCCATATATATATCATCGGCTAATACACGACCAATTAATGTTTGGATAAAAATCCTTTCTGGCATC